TGGCATCTCTTCATCTGGAACTAATTCTCGATGTGAAAACACAGATACAAAAGGATCATCTTGGAATAGCAAAAAGAGTGGATCCGCGGGTTCCCAAATGAATTGGCTTATTCGAAAAACGCCTTGTTCTTTGGAAGATCTATCTCGTGTCTGATACTGCATGGTTCCATCCTGCAAGAACTCCGAATCAGTCTCTTGAAGCTCACCCTCTTCATCTTCATCTTCATCATAAATGATCTGCTTGTCCCAAAATGACCTTTCCCAATAGGGAAATCCTAATTCATTGGACCTTTCGATACAATCAAATAGAAAGCCCCAAGGGCGCCATATTCTAGGAGCCCAAACTATGTGATTGAAAAAATCCTCCTCTAGCGGTTCCGGGTCGATGACTCCTTCCCCTTCTTCGAACCCCGATTCATATTTTTCATAGAGAAATTTCTGATCAACTATAGAACTATATCCATTTTGAATCATATTTAAGGGATTCCTTGGTTCGGGCCTAAGAAGGAATGTCACTCCATCATTATCAAACGGACTTCCTGTCTGTGAGGATCCCAGCAGAGCACCTTCTACTTCTAATAGGCCATGAACTAGATCAGAATCATTATCAAGGAGTCTATAAGAAGTGATACCATCATTTTTTCCGGGTATAGACCAAAGGTCTTGAGCGACCGATCCGGCAGAACAACTCAAAAGATAAAGAAGTATCGTTAATTTCTTCATGCTTGTTCCAAGTTCGAAGTACCATTTGTACAAATAAGAATCCGCCTCGTGACATGATTTCTTCTTCATATAGATAGATATAGGATCTATGGAACAATTACTTAGAAGTAGATTTTGTGAAACAGCCCTTCCTATCTGATAGAAAAGGATCCCATGATCCTGAACCGATCTTATCTGAGATCTAAAATCCCAAGTTTGTCTATGAAGAGCGGATCTAATTATATTAGTGTCTATAATGGATTTTTTTTGTATAATACTAATCGATAGCGCCTCATTGCTAAGTGCTACAAGATCTCGTAGATTAGAACCCAGAGTTATCGACCCGAATCCATTAGTATCGAAGATTTTCTTTTCCAAGTGAAATCCCCTAGTATATGAAAGAGTGAAAAATTGCTTTCTTTGTTGTGGAATAAGAAGTCTTCGTATCTTAATGCATGTATTTAATTTATTCGGAGCTATTAGAGCGGGATCCACTTTTTTGGGAATATGAGTCGAAGCAATAACAAGAATATTTTTAGTCGAAGATTTTTCAGAATCCATGGAGAGAGAGTTCACTAATAGACCCAGGGATAAGTCATTCGACTCATTCATATCCAGATCATGAATGTTTGGAATCCAAATTATGCAAGGAGACATTGCTTTTGCTAATTCGAATTGAATCGTGAGAAAAAATCGGTCTATTTCCGGCACGATCTCCCGAGATACCGGCTCCTTCATACTTAGAAACTCTAATTGCCTATCAAAGTTACGGTCGATATAGTCACTATCATACCTATCCAAATTATAGCAACTATCCTCGTTCCTAGGTAAAAGACTGTAAATGGTACCCTCTCTATCATCAAAAATATCATCCTCAAAATTATCAATATCAAAATTTTTAGGATAGTTATCCAGTAACTTGTTTACAAATACTGTAATGAAAGGAACATAGGAGTTTGTCGCTAGATATTTGACCAAATAGGATCGTCCAGTTCCTATAGAACCTATCACTAAAATACCCCTAGGAGGGGATAGGGCTAAGCGGAGCGAAAAGGGTTTCCCATGAGATGGGAAATCCAAACTACCAGCGCCACACGGGGTTTCTGAATGAGTGATTGTCTGATAATGAGCGAGGAATATCCGTCTTTCTGCTAAGCAGGATGGATTGAACTCATAATTTATTAGATACTTTTTTTGAATGTCAATTAACTTTCGTAAGTAAATAGTTCCCGGTTGCTCAATCATTTGATAACCAGAGTTATTCTTTGATAAATGATCACTATTAGTCAGACTCAATAAAATTTGATCAATCCTTTTTTCTGTCGTTAAGGTAGAGAACTGAACCAAGAATTCTCTTTCTTTATCAGAAATGAAATTACTGTTCAAGATCCAGGATTCTATTTTATCATCAATCCAATCACTATTCACGTTTTTTCTTTTTCTTATCAAGGTATAGATCGCTTTACTTGTATGACTTAAATGTCTCGTATTTCTCAAAAACGCGATTCGATTGATGGGATTTGGTATAATACTTATGAGATCGATGAGATTAAAATCTTTCTTCTTCGAACGTATGGATTTGACCCCATAAGCGGGACCACCACCCCTTAGCATGTTGCCACCAGAAGCCGAACCTCGTCTTTCTTCTATAAAATTTCCTAATTGTTCCAGAGCAACGAGAAAGATATTCTTTAACCCGAACGAATTTAGTTCTGATATAGGATACCTATCCAGAAGTTTTTGCAACTCAATCATGTATGATGGAATCATCAAAGATTTGACTTGTTCGAACTCTGTCTGTAACTCATTAGAGAATCGAGAAACAAAGAAAAGATTTGTATGAACGAGATATCCAGTAACAAGAAGAAGGATAAAGATTGAAACGAGGAACTCCCCAATATTTCGAAATCGGAGATGTGTCGATATCTCATTATTTGGATCCAAAATATCTTCGCACACGGACACAAGAAAATTCTGTAAATACTTACTCGAAATCTTACTTATAGGATTTCGTTGTGAAAGACATAATTTTTCCCGAAGAATTCGCTCGGATCTATGCCTAATATCATGAAAAATGAATACCAATTTTTGAAATTTAGCACTCCTCCTTAGTATCACCAATAGCTCTGAAAAAGTATCTAAAAATATTAACTTTAGATCTTCATGTCCTGTCCTGGTAAGGAACAATTGTATTATATATGGTTGGAATCGCTTCAATTTGGAGAGAGTTGAAAAAACACTTTTTCTTTGATATTTTCTATACATCTGCCCTTTTTCAAGGCATTTTGTTAGACAAGGACTGTGTTTTTTCCTCTTTTCGGATGGTAAATATATCTCAGAATATGGAGTATGAATCAAACCTACGTTTGAATCGAAATTGAGATACTCATGCAAGTTCTTCCCTTCTGAATCAGCCGGATTCATATCTGAAAGAGGTTGACAATAAGTTCTTTCAAAATTGACTATTTCTTCCTCTGTTAGACGTGTTCCAGAAATGTCTGCGATCGAGTAAATAGCTCTACGAACGAATGGATCCGATCGAGTTGGAAAAAGGAAAGATTTGTACAAGTTATATTCGTCATCACCACTTTGCGGAAAATCCTTAGATAACAATATGTTAGATACCTGTAACTCGATTGATGAAATAGTCTCTCTGTCCAAAAAAGCATGTTTTTTTTTACCGCCGCACAAAGAAAATGTTTTGTTTTGAATGAACAATAAATTGAGGAATTGTCCATACAAAAAATCATAATTACGGGACCTTTCCACATAAAAAGAGAATCTTTTGTTACAATCGAAACCGAAGTTATATTGATTATTCAAGAATCGAAGTCGATTTACTTTATAAAAAGAGGATATCAATGAACTTCTATGAAATGGTTTCACGGGATTCAGCCAATTGTCTTGATCGTGGGATATCATTGAGAAATAGGAATCCATGTTAGAAAAAGATTTCCTGCGATTCTTTCTAGTATGGAATGAGTCAACCATCCAGTTTGGTATCTTATTGAACAAAAATGGTGATATTGTTCCTTCATTGATCAATAATTTTGATTTTTGAGAAGTATAATAGTCATCCAATAAGAAGGGTTTCCTTTTTTTCAAATGAACGATTTCAAGACCTATTGATTCTAACAACTGATTCCCGAGTGAATCATTCGGACGTTTCAATTCATACATGTGGATCTCGGACCTATGAACGGGGATATTCCCGAAACTCACAAAGAAAAAAGGAAGTGAGTTAGACAAAAATGGACGAAACTTGGACAAAAAGAAACAAAGTGACTTAGACAAATCTTTTTTGTCAATAACCTCAGACCAATCAATCGAATATGCATTCATATGTAATCGATCGAACACTACTTGAAAACGGCTATTTTGCTCAGAAATGAAATGGTCCAAATGTTCCTGGAAATTCTTGCTCCCATTGGACCATTTGTATTTATATGCATTTGGATCCTTAGTCATAGATCTCTCGGTTCGATCAACCAAAATAAGAGGATCAAACCATTTCTTATGACTTTTTTTCAAATTTGAGAAATGTTGGTTGATCGTGTATTTCCTTATAGGTCTATGACTAATAATATTTTTTTCTAAAAGAGGAGGTAGAACCAATAAAGATTTCTTTTTTGATTCATCCCGGGAGTTGACTACCTCATTTACGGATTGTTTTTGATCCACTCCGGAAGAATCAATAGAAAAAGAAAATCCCTTATGATACACCAGATCCGGCTTAGTTATTGATAGATTTAATAGATTTGCCATTTCTTGAAATCTCTCTTCTGATTCAAAATCGTGGTGTAACAAGTACCCCCCCCTATTCCGGTCATAGAATAGATGAAATAAACCAAAAAGTAGATTTTTGTTCAAGAATGAAATCTTATCGGAACTATCAAGTTTATCTTTCGCAAACCGACCACATCCCGGATCGGATGAAATAGGATGAATTGAGACAGTATTTTGTAAATACATAATTATCTTGACTATATTGGCTATTTCTTTATTTTCCGATCGCCTCGAAAGAGCAAAAGAAACATCTTCTTCTTTCTTCAAAAATTTCTGATCTGTAGTGGACCTCTCAGTAGGATTCAAATCCATATGAAGTTCTAACCATCTGTCAGAGATCTTTTTTCCTTTTTGACGAGACAGGAGTGGAACAATCAACCTATTAACAATCAACCTATTGATATTGAACGAATCTTTTGAGTCTTCCATTGTATCATTGTTGGGTCCAATTGAATTCATTGGTATAGGAAGAAGCCTTGTCAAATATATATTTTTTCTTTCGATCATCTTTC